ATTATACCCACAATGATCGGCCATACAATTGCTATTCATAATGGAAGGGAGCATTTGCCTGTTTATATAACAGATCGTATGGTAGGTCACAAATTGGGAGAATTTGCACCTACTCTGAATTTCCGGGGACATGCGAGAAACGATAATAAATCTCGTCGTTAATTAATAAAGTGAATATGGGTGCTCATCGTTTATTGGTGGGAGGTGAACCTTATGATAAAGAGCGACCCGGATGTAGAAGTATACGCTTTAGGTCAACATATACATATGTCTGCTCATAAAGCACGAAGAGTAATTGATCAGATTCGTGGGCGTCCCTACGAGGAAACACTTTTGATACTAGAACTCATGCCTTATCGAGCATGTTATCCCATTTTAAAATTAGTTTATTCTGCAGCAGCAAATGCTAGTCACAATATGGGTTTTAACGAAACGGCTTTAATCATTAGTCAAGCCGAAGTTAATGAGGGTACTATCATTAAAAAGTTAAAACCCCGAGCTCGAGGACGTAGTTATCCGATAAAAAGACCTACCTGTCATATAACTATTGTATTGCAAGATATATCTAAAGATAAAAACTATTTCATATGGTTAAGAAAATATGGATGGATATATAAAGATAAGTATACAGATATCAGAGCGAGGTATCTATATATGATGGATCATATGCTATACCGGAACAGAATGACATGGGCTAATAGAGAAATGATATGGCCTTATAGAGACAGCGAGGTGTTATGGGACAAAAAATAAATCCACTCGGTTTCAGACTTGGTACAACCCAAAGTCATCATTCTGTTTGGTTTGCACAACCTAAAAGTTATTCCGAAGGTCTCCAGGAAGATAAAAAAATACAGGATTGTATCAAGAATTATGTAAAAAAAAATATGAAAATATCCTCTGGTGTCGAAGGAATTGCATGCATAAAGATTCAAAAAAGAATCGATTTGATCCAGGTCATAATATATATGGGATTCCCGAAATTGTTAATAGAGGGCAGCCCACGAGGAATCGAAGAATTACAAAGCAATGTACAAAAAGAATTTAATTCTGTGAACCGAAAACTTAATATTGCTATCACAAGAGTTGCAAAACCTTATGGACAACCTAATATTATTGCAGAATTTATAGCCGGACAATTAAAAAATAGAGTTTCATTTCGAAAGGCAATAAAAAAAGCTATTGAATTAACTGAACAAGCAGATACAAAAGGAATTCAAGTACAAATTGCAGGGCGTATCGACGGAAAAGAAATTGCACGTGTCGAATGGATCAGAGAAGGTAGGGTTCCCCTACAAACCATTCGAGCTAAAATTGATTATTGTTCCTATACAGTTCGAACTATCTACGGGGCATTAGGAATCAAAATTTGGATATTTACAGACGAGGAATAACGGTCCTTTCGTTGTCTTTCTGTTCCACTCATCCGACCCGGCAATTGAATAAAAATCACAAACTCGTTCATCTTTTTTCCGTTGAATTTAAATAAAAAAATTATAATTTTTATAATTCTATAAGGTTGAATAACAATTCGATTGACTCCATATAATTGCTATGCTTAGTGTGTGACTCGTTGGTTTTTTATTTAGGGTTAGGATTAAAAAGCAAGGGACCACCCCCTAGTATGAACTAATAACTAGATAACTAATAACCAGCTCATTGCTTCGTATTATCTAGATCCAAGGAACCGGTCACTATATGATTGATGTATCGATCATATTGTTGTAGCAACTGAAATCTTACATAAAAGACAAGTCAATCAGATTCTAAGTGAAGCAAAAACAAAGGGATATGGATAGGTGGAGGGGTGAGAGAAAGAAAGAAAAAGAATAGCAATGATATATGATTCCAATATGTATGGTCTATGAACTATCTCAAAAAAGGCAGTGTAATAAAGCATTAATACGTATTTGATTCGTCCATAATTAATAATGAATTAGATGAATCCAATTCATAAGAAAAAATTATAAAGAGCATCAAGTCAATAAAGACTGAGTAGATTGATTTAGGAACAATTTTTATTAGGAGCTCCATTGCAGAGTTTGGGCCTAGCCATTAATTGAAAACGAGAAGCAATGGGAACGACGGAACCCGTGACTGCGTAAGATTCCTTGAAAACGAATCCTAATGATTCATTGGGTGGGATGGCGGAACGAGCCAAGAACCAATTCTGTTAGGTTATGGGATGCCCCTTACGAATGAAAGGTGATGTTAAAAGGGCAAATATTCGCCCGCGAAAGCCTTATTGGATTGCTAAGTTTTGGGTGATTGAATAAAGGTAAAAATAAAGATTCATTAATTTAAGACAATTATTTTAAATTAAATAGAATTCTATTTTTTTTTTGATTCTATTATATATATATATTCTTAGATTTACAAAATTTAATAGAATTTATAATAATTCTATATCTTTATATATTATAATATATATTCTAATTATAAAGAAAATAATAGAATCGAAATCTATTTATAATTTTATATATGAGCAAGATATAACAATTCCTACGTGACAGATTCGATCTCAAAAAATTCCATGATGTATTATTTTATTTATTAAATACAAATAAATATCTGTAATATTTTTTAATTGTTTCATTCGCGAGGAGCCGGATGAGAAGAAACTCTCATGTCCGGTTCTGCAGTAGAGATGGCATTGAGAAACAACCATCAACTATAACCCCAAAAGAACCAGATTTCGTAAACAACATAGAGGAAGAATGAAGGGAATATCTTATCGAGGCAATCGAATTTGTTTCGGCGGATACGCCCTTCAGGCACTTGAACCCGCTTGGATCACATCTAGACAAATAGAAGCGGGGCGACGAGCCATGACAAGATATGCGCGTCGTGGTGGAAAAATATGGGTACGTATATTTCCAGACAAACCTGTTACAGTAAGGCCTACCGAAACACGTATGGGTTCGGGGAAAGGATCTCCTGAATATTGGGTATCCGTCGTTAAACCGGGTCGAATACTTTATGAAATGGGTGGAGTATCAGAAATTGTAGCCAGAGAAGCTATTTCTATAGCTGCGTCCAAAATGCCTATACGAACTCAATTCGTTATTGTGGAATAGGGGTATGAAACGAAAGGGAAGGGGCCTTGTGATGAAAAAAAACCGCAATATTTCTATTTCTGGACAAACAATATTTCTTCTTTTTTTCTTCGCGCTTTGAAAGAAAAAAAATAATAATAATTATATGATTCAACCTCAGACCTATTTAAATGTAGCGGACAACAGCGGGGCTAGAGAATTAATGTGTATTCGAATCATAGGAGCTAGTAATCGCCGATATGCTCATATTGGCGACGTTATAGTTGCTGTAATCAAAGAAGCAGTGCCCAATATGCCTCTACAAAGATCAGAAGTAATCAGAGCTGTAATTGTACGTACATGTAAAGAACTCAAACGTAACAATGGTATGATAATACAATATGATGACAATGCAGCAGTTGTCATTGATCAAGAAGGAAATCCAAAAGGAACTCGAGTTTTTGGTGCGATCGCTCGGGAATTGAGACAGTTGAATTTTACTAAAATAGTCTCATTAGCTCCTGAGGTATTATAAATACTAATAGACCAGAACATAATCATAATATAGATAAGTAGGTCATCTAAAATAATAGGCTATCTGAAATAGTAGGGTATCTAAATAAGATTCATTTAATTAGTAGAATTAATTAGTAGAATGCATTGCATTAGTAGATTGTTTCTCACGCATATACCTTAAATAATAAAAAAAGAATAAAAAAGCAGAGCATGTTGATTATATAAAAACTCGGGGGCACCAATAATTATAGTTCATCATGGGTAGGGACACTATTGCTGAAATAATAACTTCTATACGAAATGCTGACATGGATAAAAAAGGAACGGTTCGAATAGCATCTACAAATATCACCGAAAACATTGTTAAAATACTTCTGCGAGAAGGCTTTATCGAAAATGTGAGAAAACATCGAGTAAGCAATAAATTTTTCTTGGTTTCAACTCTGCGACATAGAAGGAATAGAAAAGGGCCATATAGAACTGTTTTAAAACGTATCAGCCGACCCGGCCTACGAATCTATTCCAACCATCAACGAATTCCTAGGATTTTAGGAGGAATGGGTGTTGTAATTCTTTCTACTTCTCGAGGTATAATGACAGACCGAGAGGCTCGACTAGAAGGAATCGGAGGAGAAATTTTGTGTTATATATGGTGATCTTTCTGGTATCCGAATTGCATCCGTAACTTCCTCTTTGTTTTGTAAAAAAAAAAGAGAAAAGGCGGGTTGTCTAATATCACTCCTCCTCCATTAGTTGATAATTCAAGGGGGTTACCTGGAATGAAAGAACAAAAATGGATTCATGAAGGTTTAATTACTGAATCACTTCCCAATGGTATGTTTCGGGTTCGTTTAGATAATGAAGATCTGATTCTAGGTTATGTTTCAGGAAGGATCCGACGTAGTTTTATACGGATACTGCCAGGCGATAGAGTAAAAATTGAAGTAAGTCGTTATGATTCAACCAGGGGACGCATAATTTATAGACTCCGCAACAAAGATTCGACCGACTAAGCGGCTTTTTCAACATCCCTCTCGTGCGGATGCAATTGGAGGTTCAAAATTTCAAGAGACTTATTTTCTTCCAAGGAGTAGATTCGAAATTAAGGTAAAGAATTACAAATATGAAAATAAGGGCCTCCGTTCGTAAAATTTGTGAAAAATGTCGACTGATCCGCAGGCGGGGACGAATTATAGTAATTTGTTCCAACCCAAGGCATAAACAGAGACAGGGATAATCTTTCTTAAAAGGGACTCTCAAAAGGACCCAATACACAAATAAAGGATCTGTTTTGACATGAAATGGATATTTCCGTATATCTCTGACTCATATTTATGAGATGATAAAATATGACAAAAACCATACCAAGAATTGGCTCGCGTAGGAATGGACGTATTGGCTCACGTAAGAATGGACGTCGAATACCAAAAGGAGTTATTCACGTTCAAG